CGTCATCCATGGTTCTCAAAGAAACCTCAGTAACGGAAGAAAGGGAGGAAAGCAGAGAAGAAACAGATGTAGAAATAGAAAAAACTTCCGAAACGAAGTGGACTAAAGAGGAAGAGGAACAAGAGGGATCCACCGAAGAAGATCCTTCTCCTTCCCTTTTTTCGGAAGAAAAGGAGGATCCGGACAAAATCGATGAAGATGAAACGGAAGAGATCCGAGTGAACGGAAAAGAAAAAACAAAGGATGAATTCCACTTTCACTTTAAAGAGACATGCTATCAAAATAGCCCAGTTTATGAAACTTCTTATCTGGATGGGAATCAAGAAACTTCGAAGTTAGAAATACTTAAAAAAAAAGAAAAGAAATTAGTAAATAAAAAAAATATAAGAAAAGGTAAGAAGAAATCCGCCCATTTCCTACATATTTGAGTGCTTCTCCTATAAAGAAACTCAGAACACCAACTCCATTCGTAATTCCATCAACTATTCGACTATCAAAAAAATGAGCAAATTGAGCTAATCCTCGTATACTAGTGGTTAAAGCTGCTTTATAAAAATAATCGATGTAACCACGATTATATGACCAATTATATATAATATATATTATTTTTTCTCCTAAAAATAAAAGTTTAATAGGAACTTTTTTTTTTACTGAATTAATTAAATTCAAATTTTGAAAAGATGAATAAACAGGTTTATATAAAAGAAATGCAATAAATATGCCAAAAAAGACTATACTGACGGAAATAGTTGCATTTCTAACAAATTCATACCAATCCACAGAATTATAAAAACTTTTATGTAAAAGATTTATAGATGAATTTAACCATTTGGATAATATATCTAAATCGGTTCCTTCTTGATTGAAGGGAATCCCGATGACGCCAACAAAAAGCGTAAATAAAACCAATAGAAGCAGCGGAAATAACATAGTATTATCTACTTCATAAGGATAGGATAAAGTCTTTGTACTATCAAAATGGGTAATATTCAGAAAGGGTCGGGTTACATTATCATTAATTCGACATGTGTTTGTCGACAGAAAAGAAGTACCAGCATTATTATTGATTGGTAATAAAGTTAATAAACTCGGTTGTTGTTTTTTCGTTTTTGGGCTTTCTTTACCCCATAAAGATATAGAATAGGACAAACTACTTGTTTTTCCACTATAATTTTGAAAGTTAATGTTTAAATGTCCTTCAAAAGTTAGTAAATAGATTCGAAACATATAAAATGCAGTTAATCCTGCCGTAGAGCAAGCTAATATTCCAACAATCTGTGAATACAACCAACTATCATTAAGAATTTCGTCTTTGGACCAAAAACAAGCAAGAGGTGGAATACCACACAGAGAAAGTGTACCTAAAAAAAAAGCAGTTTTTGTAATTGGGACATATTTTACTAAACCACCCATAAGAACCATATTTTGACTTTTATTTGGAGAATATCCAACAATAGGTTCCATTGAATGAATAATGGATCCAGATCCTAAAAACAATAATGCTTTTGAATAAGCATGAGTAATCAAATGAAACAAAGCCGTTCGATAAGACCCCATACCTAAAGCTAACATCATATATCCCAATTGAGACATTGTAGAATAGGCTAAACTTCGTTTAATATCATTTTGAGCAAGAGCTAAAGTAGCTCCTAATAGTAGTGTTATTATACTGAGAAAAGATATGAAATTCATTATGTACGGTATGACTATGAAAAGGGGAAAAAGACGAGCTACAAGAAAAATTCCCGCTGCCACCATAGTAGCAGCATGGATAAGAGCTGAAATCGGAGTAGGACCCTCCATAGCATCGGGTAACCATACATGAAGGGGAAATTGAGCCGATTTAGCAACTGCACCCGAAAATAATAAGAAGACACAGAAAGTTCCAAATAAAAAATGGACCTCATTAGTCGAAATTAAATTATTGAATATTTCGAACAAGTCTCGAAATTCGAAACTACCTGTTAGCCAATAAAGACCTAAAATTCCTAATAATAAACCAAAATCCCCAATACGATTAGTCACAAATGCTTTTTGGCAAGCATTTGCGGCAAGGGGTCGTGTGAACCAAAAACCTATTAATAGATAAGAGCACATTCCAACTAATTCCCAAAAAAAATAAATTTGTATCAAATTAGAACTGGTAACTAATCCCAACATAGATGCATTGAAAAAACTCATATAAGCAAAAAATCTCAAGTATCCTTGATCATGAAACATATAATTGTCACTATAAATAAGAACTAGAACTCCAATAGTAGTGATTAATATTGACATAATAGAAGTAAGTGGATCGATCAAACAGCCAAACTCTAAAGAAAAATCATTATTGATAGTCCAAGAGGATATATATTGATAAATAGAACTCCTATTTATTAGTTGAATAGATAGATCGGCTGACACAACCATAACTAGACTTAACAAGAAAACACTATAAAAAGACCACATACGTCGAAGATTTTTTGTTGCCGTCGGAAAAAAGATAAGCCCTAGTCCTATTCCCATAGGAACGGGAAGTGGAAGGAGAGGTATGATCCATGCATATTGATATGTATGTTCCATAAAAAAAAATTCTTTTAAAATGGTTTCTAATTCACCAGATCCTATCTAATTGTAATTGTAAAAGAACAAAAATAAAGAAAAGATAGGTTAAGAACGACAAAATTCTTATTCTGAATTATTCTCATTGTTTCTTCAATATTCAATACTTCATCAAATCAAGAAGTACAAATTGGTCAAATAACATAAGGAACTTATTTATTTGTGAAACTGGAATACTTATGTAACTGTTTTATTTCAAATAAAAAACAAATAAAAATGAAAAAATTGGGTATATTTTTTCTTTGAACTAGGCTAATTAATATTAATAGAAAATTGTATAATATAATATTAGGAGGTCACAGTTGGGTTCGTAAATTGTTCGATGAATTTGATTTCAGGTCTAACTGACTAAAAAACTGAGCTAAAAAAACGTGTAAACTTTTTTTCATTTTAGTAACTTAAACCTACCTTTTCACCTTAGCAAGATTTTCTGTAATTTTCAGAGACCTATTATTTTTTTGTTTGAGGTTAGTAGGGTATCATCTATGGCGAGATAGATAATGAAGAATAATTTGTTTTGAGCAAGAGATGTCTTTCACATCCAACGATATTATTGAAAAACCTCTTAAATTTTGAATGGCAGTTCCAAAAAAACGTACTTCTCTGGCAAAAAAGCGTATTCATAAAAGTTTGTGGAAAAAGAAGGGATATTGGGTAGCATTAAAAGCCTTTTCATTAGCTAAATCCATTTCGACTGGTAATTCAAAAAGTTTTTTTGTACCGACACCTAAATAATAAAAGATTCTAATAATCGGAATCAGGCAAATCAAATGTTAATTTAGTGTAGAATATGACTACAAAATTTTAATTATCTAATGCAATACCTAGTAAAACATACATGGAACTTTTTGACTATTCTATATGGTATAAAAAATCCTAAAGGCAATATTTTGTTGCGAACTAAAAATTCCCACCTCCGAAATGATAAAACAGACTCCAAATAACCGAGTTGAAACCTTCTATCTGGTGGGGATTTTTAGTTCCCCCATCGACCCCTCCCTTTCGCACAATCTTTTTTATGATTTGATTGATTCCCTACGATAGGAGGTAGGTTTTTTTTTATTTATTCTTTAAAAATACAACAATGAAGAACATAAAAGATCGGAAAAAACCTCACTATTAAGTTCACTAATTTGGGTATTTACTAACAACAGTTTAGAGCATTTAATTAACTCATTAAATCTCGACACTTGAATAATAATAGCTTATTATCATTTTAAGTAAGCCGCTATGGTGAAATTGGTAGACACGCTGCTCTTAGGAAGCAGTGCTTGAGCATCTCGGTTCGAATCCGAGTGGCGGCATATTCTCTTCTAAAAGAGATACAATAAGTCCTATAATGAATTCAATTCCGATACCTTATTTTTAAAATGGATATGATATTTTTTACTGTAGAACATATATTAACTCATATTTCTTTTTCCCTTGTTTCAATTGTAATTACAATTTATTTGATAAGCTTAGTTGTCGATGAAATAATAGGACTCTCAAATTCGTCTGAAAGGGGTCTAATAGCAATTTTTTTCTGTCTAACAGGATTATTACTTATTCGTTGGATTTATTCACAACATTTTCCATTAAGTGATTTATGTGAATCATTAATTTTCCTTGCGTGGAGTTTCTCCATTATTCATATGTTTCCATATTTAAAAAAAAAAAAATTACGCGTAATAACTGCACCGAGTGCTATTTTTACTCAAGCATTTGCCACTTCGAGTCTGTTAACTAAAATGCATCAATCTACAGTATTAGTACCGGCTCTTCAATCCCAGTGGTTAATGATGCATGTAAGTATGATGTTATTGGGTTATGCAGCTCTTTTATGTGGATCATTATTATCAGTATCTCTTCTAGTCGTTACATTTAGAAAAGATATCCAAATTTTTGCTAACAGCCATTTTTTTTTTACTGAGTTATTTTACTTTGGTCAGATCCAATACATGAATAAAAGAAGGAATGTTTTACAAAGCACCTCGTTTGATTCTGCTAAAAATTTTTATCGATCCCAATTGATTCAACAATTGGATTATTGGAGTTATCGTGTTATTAGTCTAGGGTTTCTCTTTTTAACTATAGGGATTCTTTCCGGAGCAGTCTGGGCTAATGAGGCCTGGGGATCATATTGGAATTGGGACCCAAAAGAAACTTGGGCCTTTATTACGTGGACTATATTCGCGATTTATTTACATACTCGAACAAATACAAATATAAAAGTTGCCAATTCCGCCATTGTAGCTTCTATGGGCTTTATTATAATTTGGATATGCTATTTTGGGGTCAATCTGTTAGGAATAGGGCTACATAGTTATGGTTCATTTCAATTAACATCTACTTGAATAAAAAAAGGTCTACCGATTAGAGATATAAAATGGGGTAGATAAAAAAATCTAAGAAATCTTAGTTGCAGTCGTCAAGAGCCGTTTGAATCAATAGAATACTTGATTCAAATGGCTCTCAGAAAAGCTAAATATATTCAGTTCTAATTCGGTTTCTATTAATGAGTTAAGTTAATATAAGTCAACAGTGGATCTTTTTTATTGTATAACGCACAATAAAAAATATATATATAGATTTTTTTACAAAACTTATCTATAAAAATATTTCCATAAAATACTTTGAACCTTATCAACTGATAATGAAAAAACGAAATCCGGGTAAATACCAATACCTATTATAGGTAAAAAGATGGAAATGGAAACAAATAATTCTCGTGGTCCCGCATCAAAAAAATAAAAATTTGGAACATTAAATAGCTTGTATCCATAGAACATCTGGCGTAACATAGATAATAAATAAATAGGAGTTAATATCATCCCTAGTGCCATTATACAAGTAATTAGTATTTTTGTCATTAAAAGATATTTTTGACTAGTAATTAGTCCAAAAAATACTATTAATTCCGCAACAAAACCACTCATGCCCGGTAATGCAAGTGAAGCCATTGATAATATACTGAACATCGTGAATATTTTGGGCATTAAGATAGCTATCCCACCCATTTCATCGAGATAAACAAGACGTATTCGATCATAACTCGTTCCTGCCAAGAAAAAAAGCCCAGCACCAATAAAACCATGAGAGATTATTTGTAAAAGAGCTCCGTTAAGGCCCGTATCAGTAATAGAACCGATTCCTATAATTATGAAACCCATATGCGATACAGAAGAATAGGCTATTCGTTTTTTTAAATTCCGTTGGCTAAGAGATGTTAAAGCTGCATAGATTATTTGGAGTGTACCTATTAGTATTAACCATGGAGAAAATATTGAATGAGCGCGGGGTAATAATTCCATATTGATCCGAACCAACCCATATGCTCCCATTTTTAATAAAATCCCAGCTAACAGCATACAAGTACTGTAATGTGCTTCCCCGTGGGTATCTGGTAACCAGGTATGTAGGGGTAGAATCGGTAATTTGACAGCAAAAGCAATAAGAAATAAAATATAGAATATTATTTCCAATCCCACAGGATAGGATTGATTAGCTAATATTTCAAAATTTAATGTTGGTTCCACGGAACCATATAAACCAATACCCAGAACTCCCATTAACAGAAAAATGGAACCTCCCGCAGTGTACAAAATAAATTTGGTAGCTGAGTATAGACGTTTCTTTCCTCCCCATAATGATACAAGTAAATAAACAGGAATTAATTCTAACTCCCACATTATGAAAAAAAGTAAAAGGTCTCGGGAAGAAAATGATCCTATTTGGCCACTATACATTGCTAACATCAAGAAATGAAAAAATCGTGAATCGCGAGTAACTGGCCAAGCCGCTAAAGTAGCTAAAGTAGTAATAAATCCTGTTAATAAAATGGGTCCTATAGAAAGTCCATCTATTCCTAATCTCCAGTAAAAAGAAAAAAAACGTATCCATTTATACTCCTCTGCCAATTGTATTAAAGGGTCGTCGAATCGGAAATGATAACGGAATGCATAGGTCATTAGAAGGAGCTCTAAGATACATATACATATAGTGTACCACCTTATTATTTTATTGCCTTTTTGAGGGAGAAAGAAAATTAAAGAACCGGCAGATATCGGAAAAGATACAATTAGTGTTAACCAAGGAAAAAAGTTCATGGTAAAGATAAGATACACTTAGACCATAAAAAACCCGTACTAAAAAAAAAGAAATGGAAACTATATATTATTTTAAGCACGGGTTTTTGTCGGTAAAAAAATGGATTAGTGCTTTTTTTTTTGAACGTATCAATAAGCTAGACCCATGCTACGAGTTGTTTCATGCCATAAATAAACTCGAACACTCAAGAAATCCGTTGGACAGGCAGATTCACATCGTTTACAACCAACACAGTCTTCTGTTCTTGGAGCAGAGGCTATTTGTTTAGCTTTACACCCGTCCCACGGTATCATTTCTAATACATCTGTGGGGCAGGCTCGAACACATTGAGTACATCCTATACATGTATCATAAATTTTTACTGAATGTGACATTGAATCTCTAAATTTTTGAACGTCATAAATTTTCGATCTAATAAACTTGTACATGAATCATGTATTTAGCTATCAGATGAATCAATGATTTACCAAAATTTTGATACAAAAATGATTTATGGATCAGCTTATGCGAAAGCGTCAAGATACTTTTATTTAGTACATCTTCGTAAACAGGGATATGAATCCATATTTAATATCATACATACTAATTGGACTTACTGAATAATAATTTTTTTATTTGAAACGATTCAATTTTGAAAATGTATATTATTTATTCAACAAATTTGATTGATTAGTGCGAGTTGATTTTCTATTACGATAAATTGACGAAATAATTGCTAGTCCAATAGCTGCTTCAGCGGCTGCAATAGCTATGACAAAAATTGAGAAAATATCCCCTACTAATTGGCGGCTATCGAAAAAATCGGAAAATGTTACGAAGTTTATATTAACTGCATTTAAGATAAGTTCAAGACACATAAGGGCTCTAACCATATTCCGGCTCGTGATCAATCCATAGATACCGATAGAAAATAAATAGGCACTCAAAACAAGTACATATTCGAGCATCATTGACCAACTCCTTATCAATCTTGATTCATTTTAATATCAACAACAACTTAATTTATTCTATTGACTAGAATCTAAAAAGCAATGAAGAAGTACAAAGACCTATAGTGCTAATATTAAGAATAGGTACTAGATTGAATTAAAAGGATTTCTTAGCTATGAACGTTTGAAAGCTTTATTATTGACGAGCTACCGCAATTGCCCCTATCAAAGCAACTAAAAGAATTATTGAAATAAGTTCAAATGGAAGAAAAAAATCTGTTGATAAATGAATCCCAATTTGTTGACTATTACTTATCAAATCTTGTTCTACGATATGATTTGATCTTGTAGTCCAAATAATCCCGTACCATGACGTATCTAAAATAGTAGTAATTAGTGAAACAAAAATACTTGTACAAACTACTGAAGTAACTCCATCTCCAACAGTCCAAAACTGGAAATCTTTGTAGTGTTCTAACCCATTAATAAACATCACAGCAAATATGATTAAAACATTTATAGCTCCCACATAAATAAGAAGTTGGGCAGCAGCTACAAAATGGGAATTTGATAAAATATAGAATAAGGATATACAAACAAGAACTAATCCTAATGAAAAGGCGGAATAAATTGCATTAGTAAATAATACTACTCCTAGCCCTCCTAATATAAGACCTGATCCTAGAAAGATTAACAAAAAATCATGTATTGGTCCCGGTAAATCCATTATATATAATATAAAATAAGAAATAAAAAAATAGAAATGTTTCATGCCCTTATTGATCAGACCAGGAAAAAGTAAAATTATCCGGGATATTTTTAATTGAAAGAATAGATGTCTATTGATATAGGTCCAATAATTGCGCCAATCTCATTATTTTTTGAGGTTCAACTTGGTCGTTCAAAAAAAATTCTTTTAGTTTAGATGAAAAGAGTACATTCGTAATTCTAATTTTTTTTCGAAAAATAAAATGGGGTTTAGCCATTTTTTATTTGAGGCGTATTCAAAATTGTTCGAATTGTGTAATCGTCAATTAATGCCAATGGTAAACGACCCAAAGCAATTTGATTATAATTCAATTCGTGACGATCATACGTAGAAAGCTCATATTCTTCAGTCATTGATAAACAATTTGTGGGGCAATACTCAACGCAATTACCACAAAATATACAGATTCCAAAATCAATACTGTAATTAAGCAATTGCTTTTTTCGGATCCTAGTTTGTAGTTTCCAATCAACAACAGGTAAATTTATAGGGCATACGCGGACACATACTTCACAAGCAATACATTTATCAAATTCAAAGTGAATTCGACCGCGGAAACGTTCTGATGGAATCAATTTTTCATAGGGATATTGAATCGTTACAGGTAAACGATTTGCGTGGGATAAAGTAATCATAAAACCTTGACCGATGTACCTTGCAGCTCGTACTGTTTGTTGACCATAATTGATGAACCCAGTTACCATAGGGAACATATCGTGAATAGTTATGAATAATTTGATGATTGTTTCCTTCTCTTGTTTGAGATAAGTCTAAGTATAGACTCGCGTGGTTAGAGTGAAAGGAGTTGGAACGAGGTTGTTAATAATAAATTACCGAGAGAAATAGGTAAAAGAAATTTCCATCCAAGATTTAATAATTGGTCCATTCTGAGCCGAGGTAAAGTCCATCTTGTTGTAATAGGAATGAACAAAAACAAATAAGTTTTAACTAATGTAATCAAAATACTAATGATTGTTCCAAAGACACCGCCTGCTTTTTCAAAAAGTTCCGGACTTAATATATATGGAATAGAGAGATTCCAACCGCCCAAGTAAAGAACTATTACAAAAAATGAGGAAACTAATAGATTTAGATAGGACGCAACAAAAAATAACCCAAATTTAATACCGGAATATTCTGTTTGATAACCTGCTACTAATTCTTCTTCTGCTTCTGGTAAATCGAAGGGTAACCTCTCACATTCTGCTAGGGACGAAATTAGAAAAACGATAAACCCTATAGGTTGACGCCACAAATTCCATCCCCAAAAACCATATTTTGACTGTGCTTCAACTATATCAACTGTACTTGAACTATTAGATAATCATAGTCGGTGATAACATTACTGTTACTATCGCTATTACAGAACCGTACATGAGATTTTCACCTCATACGGCTCCTCGAGGAACCTAAATAAATTTAAGGACTAGGTTAGTATTATTTAACGTGATATACTTGTTTGTATGCTAGATAGAGTCAAAATATACTCAAAAGCCCCGAATTAGTCCAATGTAATTCCGTCTGCTATACAAAAAGTATTTCTGAATTAATCTCATCCTTTACTTTCATTTTTAAATTTCAATATTTTTTGAGTAATAACTTAATCCGTCAATAAAATACTCCTATTAGTAATATATATAACTATTTCAACCCAGCATTTTCGATTACGAAAAAAATTACATAATTAAATCTTAAAAAAGATCGCTCTTTTGTATTGGAATTGCATTCTTTCTATTTTGTTCGCTCCTATTCTTCTTTTTCTTCTTTCTCAAGGAAAAAAGGGGGTCTTTTCAAAAAGGATTCTTTCGTTCCTGATAGTTTTTTTTCAGTGGATAGGGACATACTCTGGATCGGAATCGTGGGAAGTACTACCAGATCATTTCTACCAACTTAAAGCCCCAATGAGTGTTCCTTTTATGCGTAAATGCTTGTTTGTATAATTTGCATAATCTCTATTACTAATCCTTTGTGTACCTTTGTATTTCTAACCACCCACTCAGTTTTTATCAACTCCCTATTATGGTAATACATACAAACGATAGTGAAAAACTCATAAAGTTGGTTGTTGTTTTAAACCCGCTTCAAATCAGGATGATCGATCAACCGGTCTTGGGATAAACATTGTGGATTGTTTATATTTGCTTCTGTTTACTCCTTATACATAGGAAATGAGGCTTACTATTTTTACTGCAAATTTCTAAGCTGTTTTTTTTTCACTCATAGAACTATCTGATTGTGTTCATCAGTCGGGTTAATGAACAAAAACATGAAGCGATTTCTTTCCAACGAAAAGAAAAATAGGGAAAATGTTTTAACGACTCGCACGTAGAGATATTGATAACACGCATAGAGTTAATGGTATTTCATAACTAATCGATTGAGCAGCAGCCCTTAAACCACCTAAAAAAGAATATTTATTATTTGATCCATATCCTGACATAAGAAGTCCAATCGGAGAAATACTTGAAACGGCAATCCATAAAAAAACACCAATATTTAGGTCGGCTAGAACAAGATGATAGCCAAAAGGAATTACTGAATAACTTAATAGAATTGATATGACTGCTATCGCTGGTCCGAGATTGAATAAATAAATATCGCCTCTAGATGGCAGAAGGTTTTCTTTGAAAAGAAGTTTTGTACCATCTGCTAAAGCTTGGAGAATTCCAAAAGGTCCAGCATATTCCGGTCCAATACGTTGTTGTAACCCCGCCGCTATTTCTCTTTCTAACCACACAATTACTAGTACACCTATTGTGATTCCCACTATAACAGTCAAAATCGGGATAAGCATCCATATGATCTCATACACCTCGTTTAAGGATTCCCATTTTGAAAACCCGGTGATATCTTGTACTTCTGTTGTATCAATTATCATTTCAACGATCAACTTCTCCCATAATGATATCTATACTACCCAGTATCGTCATAATATCAGCCAATTTCATTCTTTTAACTAACTGAGGAAGAATTTGCAAATTGATAAAACCCGGCGGGCGAATTTTCCATCTCCAAGGAAAGATTTTCCCGTCGCCTAGTAGAAAAATTCCCAATTCGCCCTTTGGGGCTTCGACTCTCGCATAAAGTTCTTGTTTCGACAATTCAAAAGTAGGAGAGGTTTTTTTACTAATGAAGCGATATTCAAAATCATTCCATTGGGAATCGCGTACTTTATCAAAACATCGTATTTCTAAGTTTTCATAAGGTCCTCCCGGAATTCCTTCCAAAGCTTGTTGAATAATTTTGATAGATTCCTCAATTTCACTGATCCTTACTAAATATCGAGCTAACGAATCTCCTTCTTTTTGCCATTGGACTTCCCAATCAAATTCGTCATAACACTCATAATGATCAACTTTACGAAGATCCCATTCTATTCCGGAAGCTCGCAGCATTGGGCCCGACAAACCCCAATTTAATGCATCTTCTCCACTCACAATTCCTACTCCCTCAACACGTTCTAAAAAAATGGGATTACGTGTAATAAGTTTTTGATATTCCGCAATTCCGGTTAAAAAATAGTCACAGAAATCACTGCATTTATCTATCCACCCATGCGGTAAATCAGCGGCAACTCCGCCGATACGAAAAAAATTATGCATTAATCTCATACCGGTAGCAGCTTCGAACAGATCATAGACTAATTCTCGTTCTCGGAAAATGTAAAAAAAGGGAGTTTGCGCACCAATATCTGCCATAAAAGGGCCAAGCCATAATAAATGAGAAGCTATACGACTTAATTCTAACATAATTACTCTTATATAACTGGCCCGCTTAGGTACTTGAATATTTCCTAACTGTTCTGGTGCATTTACGGTTATGGCCTCGGTGAACATAGTAGCTAAATAATCCCAACGAGTTACATAAGGTAAATATTGTATAATTGTTCGATTTTCTGCAATTTTTTCCATCCCTCTGTGTAAATACCCCAATATTGGTTCACAGTCAACAACATCTTCACCATCTAGAGTAATGATGAGTCGAAGAACGCCGTGCATTGATGGGTGGTGAGGGCCCATATTTACTACCATAAGCTCATTTCTTATAATTGGTACATTCATAGGTTGTTCCTTGATTCAGTTTTCTAGGAATTGCCGAAAACAAAAAAAATTAATGTAAGTTCTTGAAATTAAGGAATTTTTGGTTCCCGAATATCCAGTCGATCAATTAATTCTTTATAACGTATTCCATTTTTTTTTGACAAATAAGCCAGCAGGCGTTGACGTTTTCCCAGCATTTTCTTTAGACCTCTCTGAGATAAATAATCTTTTCTGTGCAATTCCAAATGTGAAGTAAGTCTTCGGATTTGCTGAGTGAAATTAACTACTTGAAATTCAACGGATCCCTTAGTTTCATCTTTTTTTTTTTGTTTTTGGGAAATAACTGAGTAAACGGAATTCTTTAGCATAAAAGAAAATTTTCTCCAACTTTTAAAAAATATGAATTTTATGGATCAGTAATAATAATGTTGGACACTTTAATCTGGTATATTTTTTTTCATTATGGACTTTTTAGTTTTATTAAAATTTTGAAAATTAAATAATTAATACTCCAACTCCGTTTCGTATTTGATTCATTCTATAGAAAAATATCTTATCATGCGTTTGATACATTTAGAATTGTGGATACATATGTATTCTTAACATACTGAAAAAACTCCCAGTATTGGTATTAAACCAATAACGATTCATACAAACTAAATCCTCTAATTGACAAGTTGGCCAAAGAAAAAACTTTAATCTATCAAGATGGTTGCTTTCAACCAAAACTGGACCATAAATTTTTACATTTTTTCTATTGCCGAATACCAGATTTAGATCTATACCTTTGGTTTTTTTTGAATTGAACGAAATTAGAATTCTTAACTCTTTTCGACGTCGCGGCGATAAAATAGTTTCAAGAACAAGCAAACTTGAATTTTTTCTGTCTAGATTTCCAAAAAATTTTTGCTCGTGTGCAATGGATTTTGCAAAATCCATTTTTTCTGGATACCTTGGATTAATTTGATAATTCTTCTTCTGAACTAAAGAAATCCGTATGGTTTGATACATAAGAAATTGTCCAGGATTATTTATAGACATACGAAGGGGTTCAATAAAGAATACTCCCCTTTCCATCCAGTCTGTAACATACTTATGACTCGGCATTATATCTAGATTTATTGTTCCTCTTTGAATAGCAGATAGAGCACTTTCTCTTGGATTTCGCAAGCTAAGCAGGAGACAATATACTTTGATATTTTTCATTAGTGTTAAATTGAAAAAAAAAGACCATCTCAATTGAACAAGCAAATGACTTGTTAGTAAAAAATCGAGGTCTTCTTCTATATTGTTTTCGGTTATACGTTTTTTTATGTCTGATTCCACACTATAGACTAAAAAATCACCCCAGTCTGAAACATCTTTTTCTTGGTTTAAGAGAACGGATACAAGATTCCATTTTTGCTTTAGAACGATATTAGTTTTATCACTCAAACGTTTCTTTTCAGTCAAATTGAAAAGAAGTGATTTGATTGGTATGATCCATAGTTTTAGTTTATATACATTATAAAGCAGTATTAATTCTGGTAAAAACCAAAGTTCTTCATTCAAAATAGGAAATTCGTCATTCATTCCCAGCCAATTGAAAAAGTTTTGAATCCTTGAGTTAGTTTGCTGAGTTTGGTGAGTTGTCAAATCAATAAGAGCGGTTTTATTGAGTTGTTCAATTAGTTGATAATTACGTATCTTAGTATTCTGAGGATTGGTCTGGATCCAGGCTTCAATATCTACCCTTTTTCTAAGACACAAATGGAGAATTCTGTAATAAAAAAAAGATTTATCCATATCTGTAATAACTTTTTCACCTAAAGAATTGTTATCTCCGAGGATAAAAAGTGTTTTTTTATTTGTGTTGTAATTATAGGATATTTTTTGATTGTTGTTTACTTGTGATGGTAAAACAAAAATATTCGAACTAATAGATTTATATGATAAGAGATCATTTCGATAATTTTTTTGGAAATTTCCTTTGTGATTTGATAATGAGTTTAATCCATAATCCGTAATTTGCTTTTCATAACGAATTAACCCATCTTTTTCATCTAAATCCCATTTTGATAAATCCGTTTTTCCATTTTGTCTTATAGAGCGGCGATTCTCGTGTTTTTTCCATTTTTTCGGTACCAATCCCGACCATCTAATATGAGATATCTTAGATTGATAACGATTCTGTAACCAGACGTTCCATTGAGTTATTCCCGAAGTAAGAGGTTTCTTATCTGTTAATTCCAAATCAAGTATTCTTTGTACTCCAAAATTGTCCTTTAGTTTAGCGTTAGGAAAAAGAGCTATTTCATGATATTGAAGGGCGGATCTGAATTTTAAGTGGTATAAGTTAAAAATGCGGCTTTGTGCTAATTTATACCCTACATATGCTTGTGATAAAGAGGATAAGTCAAAAAATAATTTTGAATTTTTATTACTAATATAAAAAGAGGACTGTCTAAAGTTTCTAAATTGAATTTTGGTTTCTTTTTTGTTTGCTTCATTATTGTAATTGGACTTATCCATTTTGTTTTTTTGTGATTCAAAATCAACAACAAGTTGTCCTTTAATCCTTATTATATTAATAACTAGGAGGATATAAATGTATATTCTTACAATACAAAATTGTATAAAATACTGCGAGTTAAAGATTAATTGAGAAATGCGTTTTTTTACTATTTGCCAAATCTTTTTGATTTTTTTTAATTCTAATCTTGTTACGGCATGCCTTTTTTTGTTAACCCTATTATCAGGAGTTCGAAAATCCTTTTTCTTCTCATTTATTCTTTTTTCTAATTGATTTCGGATTGTGCTTGTTCTAATAGTTATATCTTGCATTTTTTTTTCTGTTAGCGAATGTTTTGTCCAATTTTTAGATCGAGTTGGAATGGGCGATTCGCGAATTATCTGATTGTTTTTTATCAAATCTTTTTCGTTTTTGGTTTCATCCCATTTATCTAGTTCGCTCAATCCAAATAAAAGAATTCTATTTTTTTTTGAGGGGCCATTTATTAGTTTCGTTAGAACTAAACCACTTTTGTTAATCCAGTTTTTTATTTCTTTGAATATTTTAAAAATTAAAAAACTATTTGTTTTCAATTTTATCATTTTTTTTATGAGTTCCTTAAAAATGGGTACAAAAAAAGAAGGTTGGTTTTGGGGTGAACCAAAAGGCTGTTTGGCCGGCCTCCCCCACACAGTTAAAAAACAATATTTTTTTTCTTTTTTTTTTTTTAATTTTTCCATTTGAGGGAATTCAGATTTCGGTCTATACCAAGGTTTCAGATAGAACGGAAATAGGATTTTTATCTGAATACCTTCACTTAACCAGTTTTTTGGCAAATCTTTTTCGGATAGTTGAACACCACTATAAGTGCATTTAACATGCGTTTCCTTATTCCAATTTTCAAAATCCTCAGACCATTCGGGAAATTGAAATAATAAGATACGGCCGAAATTTTTAGCTATTATCAATGAGGGTAATATAATATATTTCCTAAGAGTTGATTGTATTATTAATAGACAACTCCTTGTTATTTGAGGAGTTAGAATACCGTTGGGAGGTTCTGCTGCTATTTCAATCCCTATTGTTGCTTCTCTTTTATACTTCTCATTTTTATCCTTTTTTTCTGAAAGATCAAATTGGTTAGTTTTTTTCATCCAATTTCGGAAAATGCGTTTAATCAGTGTAAAGATATCAAAATAAGAAAGAATTGATTTATTGAGTCTATACAAGAAAAGTGGGGAATGTGCATTTGCTTGAGACAGTTTTAAAGTAGGTATTTTACGCCTTTGAGCGCGCATAGAGCCCATGATTATATTTCGACGAAAATCAGGTTGTTGTGAATAATGCATCAAATAAAATTGTTCGGGTTCGTAATCGTAATTAGTATAAGTGGGCTCATTTATAGTAAAAACTACTCCAAATCTTGATTTTCTTGACCGCATTCCGGGATCGTCTAATACGACTGCTTCGTATTCTCTTTCTTGTCGTTCAAACTCGTCAATTAATTTGTATGACCGTCGAGGTATTTTTTTACGAATTTCCTTTATTCCCACGGATACTGCGTTTCTTTTATTATCAGATATATTCAGTATATCTTCAAATTCTAGAAAATTATTAGAAAGAATAAGAGCATGTATTTTATTTATAAAAGGAGCCTCTGGGCTTTTTTTTATGAAACTTTCACTAAGGAGTGGTAATAAAAATATTCTTTTTGTTGCTCCACGATAGGGACCATTTAAGAAGGGATCTATTTTTTGTCCTAAATATTCTTTTTGATCAATACGCAATCTAGTTAATACATCTAGCCAAAGAAATCTTTTTTCTACACCTTCTAGTCTATTTAGAAACTCAGTTCTTAGTTTGTTTTTGTTTTGTTCAGTTTTAGAAATCCATGAATTTGTTAGTTCATCAAAGATTGAATCTACCGATTCTACTGATTCTACTGATCTGAAAAAATGTATCTTTCTTTCTAGCATTTCAAAAAACGTTTTTAAACTGGGTGGGTAGGTAAACGATATTCTTTTTTTGTCATTATCTTGACACGAAAAAAAAAAATATTGTGACATTTCATTTATTATACTATTTTCAAATTTATTGTTTTTTAAATATCGAAACGGGCGTTTCCATCGTTTATAGTCGAAAAGACGAGTCACAAGAAAGTTTTTATTTACTAATTTCTTTTCTTTTTTTTTAAGTATTTCTAACTTCGAAGTTTCTTGATTCCCATCCAGATAAGAAGTTTCATAAACTGGGCTATTTTGATAGCATGTCTCTTTAAAGTGAAAGTGGAATTCATCCTTTGTTTTTTCTTTTCCGTTCACTCGGATCTCTTCCGTTTCATCTTCATCGATTTTGTCCGGATCCTCCTTTTCTTCCGAAAAAAGGGAAGGAGAAGGATCTTCTTCGGTGGATCCCTCTTGTTCCTCTTCCTCTTTAGTCCACTTCGTTTCGGAAGTTTTTTCTATTTCTACATCTGTTTCTTCTCTGCTTTCCTCCCTTTCTTCCGTTACTGAGGTTTCTTTGAGAACCATGGATGACGGTATTCTGCCTAAATAGTAGACACAGGTAATAAATAAGAAAA